GATAATATTACTAATTTCGTCGGCTTTAATTGTTGTCATGAGTATTTCTTAATTCTTTTTTTTTTTTCTTCAAAAAAAAAAAAAAAAAAGAATGTGCCTACAGTAAAAGGACTAATCAGTTATTTCGTTCATCGCCCCAAACATGCCAATATTGGCACTAATGGTACGTAAATGTAACTCCTTGTTCAAACAACTATTCAGAGTTCCGAGCGCTCCTTGTAAAGCTTGTTGGAAAACCCGTTGTCGGACTTGATTAATTGCTCTTTGTTGTTCAAAATGAATGGTTTCATTTTTGTAATTTTCTAATTGGTCCAAAGTCTTAGAAGTTGAATTAATCAAATTTAATTTTTCTCGTTCTATCTCAGAGTATCCGTTCACTCGAAACTGATCTGCTTCTATTTCGACTTTCCGTAACCGGGCCCGGGCTTTTTCCAGCCGTTCAACGGCCCCGCCCTGCAGTTCTTCTGAATTTCGAATACTATTCAAGATCCTCAGTTTACGATTATCTAATAAATCACTTAATGAAAGTAGATTATCTTTCCATTCAGCTCAAAACTTCCATGATCCCTTCCCGAACCAAACATGAAATTTTCGATTCATTTGGCTCTCACACTCAATTACGTCAACTACTTATGTATGGGGGGGGATTCCCATATCTTTTTTTAATGTAATGAGCCTATCCTCTCTCTCTCTTCTCTATTCATATTCAAAAAAGAATCTTGCGACTGATCCCTAATCCAAGACCGGAATATTCGGAGGACTCTTCTGACCAAATCAAAATAGATAATTGTCAGCAAAGTTGTTTCTTTTTTTCTTCAAATCCAAAGAATTCTTCTTACTTTATACATAGGTCATCGATTCAGCATAAAAGGGGGGTTGTTTGAAATACCTATTTTTCCAATATTTTCAAATCAAATTTCCAATACCACTAAAAGGCTCAAATCTTTTTATCAACATGAGTGTTTTATATCGAAAAAAATTCCAATTATTATTATTAATTATATTAATTATTTATTTTGAAAACATTTCGATTCTATAGTAAAACATAGTAGTAGAAAGAGTACCGTGCTTTGTCTGGACTTCAAACTTTAGCTTTAACCATGTTAATGGTCCCGCATTATTGGTTTGGTTCATAGAGAATCAAAATTTATTTACCAACAAATCACGAAATGCTATGGTTCTTAAATATGATTTGAAATTGATTCAGAAGTAATTCGCGGAATCATGCACCCTTTTCCCTTTGGTCCTTAGTTATAAGGAAAAAAAAGTGCAGCTGGTTGGGTCCAGCCTATTCTTGAAATAAACAACTCGCACACACTCCCTTTCCAAAAAAGATCAATACACCAAGCACTACACTTAGATTTATTGGATTTGTTGCTAAAATATCGGTATTAAACCCGAAACTCCCGGCGAATGGCCAGTGAACCAAAGAAACGAAAGAATCGGTTACATTTTTCATATGATCTCCTCTTTTAGATAGACTAAAAAAATTAGTAATTTACCTATTTCGACACAGAGTCAAAAATTAGATTTCGAAATCCTTTCTTTGAATTGGCAATTGGGGATTCCCGCTAAGAAGGATACTATTTAGTATTTTAGTATTAGGGACCGGGACTTCTGTCAATTGCAAAACCCCTCGTTTGTTGCAACATCCCTTAAAAAGAGGGTTTTCTTTAGACTAAGAAAGGGAAAGAAAAAAGCGAATTGGTATGCTTATTTTAATTCCTCATCCTCAAATCAGTCCTTCCAATTGTAGTAGTTAAATCTTGATAGAATTCGAAAAAGCCCGAAACACAGATATAAAAAATAAGAAAAAAAAAAAAAAAAGAAGTCAATTTCCTTTCCTATTTCTAGGATTAAACAAATCTAGGATTAAACAAAAGGATTCGCAAATAAAAGCGCTAATGCTACAACCAGTCCATAAATTGTTAAAGCTTCCATAAAAGCCAGACTAAGCAATAAAGTACCTCGTATTTTTCCCTCCGCCTCGGGTTGTCTCGCAATCCCCTCTACTGCTTGGCCCGCAGCAGTACCTTGACCAACTCCAGGTCCAATAGAAGCAAGCCCAACAGCCAACCCAGCGGCAATAACGGAAGCGGCAGAAATCAGTGGATTCATGATAAGTTCCTCGCACTAAAATAAAGAAAAACAAAAACTAAAGAAATCGTTAATGATACAATCGTCTAATGAATTATGACTTAATTATTCCGTCACTGGGATTCGCCCAGCCGAAGTAACTAAGAACTCCGAATTGGAGCAATAATAATATTATTATTGAACCATCAAAACTATTTCGATATCTCTTTTTTAGTTCCGATCCACGGGCACAACACAAGATTTTTGTGAATCCATACGACTTTTGTTCTTCCATTTCTTTTTCGGGACCTTTTTTTGAATTCTTCGTTCGTTTTCTTTACTTTATTTCATCTCTTTATTTTTATTGATTCAATTCCCAGTCAAAGCAAAGCCGAAATCGAACAATTTCTATTGGAATCCCTATCGAAATTCACAATAGTCGCAAGAGTAGGGTGGATTAGATATATCTTTAGTTCATATATAACTAGCAATATCTAAATATATAACTAGCAATATCTAATATCCCATATACATGTCTTTCTTCCAGAACGTAAACCAACTATTCATATCTTAGATTCAAAGTATTCGTATCTTAAAGTCAATCGTATTCTAGAACCCCTTTTCAAAAAACCCACAAGAGTTGGCATTTGATTCCATATACCTAATTATGTCCCCCTCGCCTAATCACCCCATTTTTTATGAATCTCTTTTTTTAGAAATTTTTTTTCTATTCCTTTTATTTATCATTATCCAACATGGCTACAATCAAAATAGACGAATTCATTGGGGCGAATCATTGCATAGAACTAAATATCAGTATTTGATTGAGGTACGGTCATGCAATTTTTTATTTATTATATTAATATTTTCTTTTGGTCAATCGTTGAATTGAAGAATTGATTAAAATCAACTAATAAAGGGAATCATTTTAGAAAGCATCTTTCTTTTCTTTTTTTTAATCACCCGCTCGTGATACTATAAGTATTTTTATTCAAATTATCACTCTTGGTATTTGCTATTGTAATTGAATGAACAAAAATGAACAAAATAATATAAAGAGAATATTAATTGGCGGGGAGGTATGATATAATAAGGCCAAAGAGGAATTTTAGGAAAGAGATCAAAAGGATCTTTTTCCTAAAATTCCCCAATTTCGTAATTTTTTTTATAGGACTCTTGGTCGTATATTCTGTATTTGTAGATTTATGGTTGGATATGTATGTTTCCTAAGTCGATTATCTTGAGTTACGCATACATTGCCTTGTTCTAAGCTACAAAAAAAAAGACAATTTCGAAACGAAAACGAGTCAATGATGTCCCTCCATAGATTCGCCTATATAAGCCGCAGCTAAAGTTGCAAAAATAAGAGCTTGAATACCGCTTGTAAATAATCCAAGGAACATGACAGGTATAGGAACCACTAAAGGGACTAAAGAAACAAGAACAACAACTACTAGTTCATCGGCTAATATATTCCCGAAAAGTCGAAAACTAAGTGATAAGGGTTTTGTGAAATCTTCTAAAATGTTAATGGGTAACAGAATTGGAGTCGGTTGAATGTATTTACTGAAATAACCTAATCCCTTTTTGGAAAGACCCGCATAGAAGTATGCTACTGACGTGAGCAAAGCTAAAGCAACGGTAGTATTTATATCATTCGTGGGTGCGGCTAACTCCCCATGAGGTAACTCTATGATTTTCCAAGGTAAAAGAGCACCTGACCAATTCGAAACAAAAATAAAAAGAAACATAGTTCCAATAAAGGGAACCCATGGGCCATATTCTTCTCCAATCTGCGTTTTGCTCACGTCTCGAATGAATTCAAGGACATATTCGAAGAAATTTTGACTGGCAGTCGGAACGGTTTGTGGATTCCGAACGGCTATAAAGGCTGAACCTAATAAGATAGCAATTACAACCCAAGAAGTAATAAGTACTTGGGCATGGACTTGGAGCCCGCCTATTTGCCAATAGAAATGTTGGCCTACTTCCACACCGGATATATCGTATAACCCCTTTAGTGTGTTGATGGAACATGATAGAACATTCATATTGCCCTCTGACCGAAATAAAAATTTAAAAGGAATTATTTTGATTCAACCATCTTCTTTTCGACTTGTCTACTTGAATTGTATATTTTGAATATCCGCTAATTCCATACTATTCACCGGTTTTTGTCTCTTTTCTTTTGTGCGATTCAGGAATAGTACCCAAGCCAGAAATCCATGGAGTTACCAAAAAAATTGATTTATCTTATTATTAATCAACGATTTCGTATATAGCTAGAGCGACCCTCACAAATTGCGAATACTAATTTGTTAAGAATTAATCGGATTGAAGCTATAGCGTCATCGTTTGCTGGAATCGAAATATCTGCGAGATCAGGGTCACAATTTGTATCGATTAAACAAATTGTTGGAATTCCCAAAGTGATACATTCTCGAAGAGCCGTATATTCTTCGTGCTGATCAACGATGATTACAATATCGGGTACCCTCGTCATATATTTAATCCCGCCCAGATGCGTTTGCAGGCGCGATAATTGTCTCTTCAAAATAGCGGCATCCCTTTTGGGAAGACTGTCGAGTCTCCCCTTTTTTTGTTCTGTTCTCAAATCCCTGAACTTTTGAAGTCTCGTTTCTGTAGTGGACCAATTCGTTAACATACCACCGAGCCATTTTTTATTAACATAATGAAACCGAGCCCTTATTGCAGCTCGCGCGACTGAATCAGCTGCTTTATTTTTAGTACCAACAATTAAGAATTGTTTTCCCCTACTTGCTGCATCAAAAACTAAATCACAAGCTTCTGATAAAAAACGAGCAGTTCGAGTCAGATTTGTAATATGAATACCTTTGTGTTTTGCAGATATATAAGGTGCCATTCTAGGATTCCATTTCCGAGTACCATGACCAAAATGAATTCCTGCTTCCATCATCTCTTCCAAATGGATGTTCCAATATCTTCTTGCCATTTCTCCCCCACTTCCTCTTTTTTTTTAAGAGACGAGGCGCCCTGAAATAAAAAATTGTTCCGAGGGAACCTTCTCTTCTACCAGAGATTGACCATTGATACACGATCCTGGCCATTCATTACTTTCTATTCATTATTATCCTTTTTTTCTTACCATTAAGAAATCAAATGATCACAAATAGTTAAAAGAATCCGCTCCTAGGACTCATTAAACCCTCTAAGCAATTGCTCTGATGTATCATGGAAAGTCGTTGAAATGCAAGAGTCAAATAATTCTCTGTGGTGTAAGAAAATATCTCTCATTTCCCCCCCGAATAAATTCCCTTTTTGTCTTTCCAAAAGAATGGTGTTATGCTGCCTTGAACAGTGCACTAATCCTTTGAATCCGGTACCAACGGGTATTATCCCCCCCAGAACAACGTTTTCCTTCAGGCCTTTCAACCAATCGATACGACCTCGGAGAGCTGCTTTTGCTAAAACTCGCGTGGTTTCTTGAAAACTTGCTTCGGATATAAAACTTTGAGTATTCAGAGATGCTCTCGTTATTCCCAATAAGATAGCTCGATAACAGATCACTTCTTCCAAAGCGCGCCCCGTCCGTTCCGCTCGTAACAATCCAATAAGTTCGCCGGGTAAAAAAATATTAGACATTCCAGCTTCTGAAACCAAGACTTTTGATGTTATTTGACGTACAATAATTTCTATATGCCTATTATGGATCTGCACCCCCTGCGATCGATAAACCTTTTGGATCTTATTAACCAAAGAGATACGACTTTGCACTATAGTTAGCTCAGCACCAATCAAGAATCCCCAGGGAATCCCAAGAATTCTTGTTATACGCGCGTTCCAACCCTCAACTCTCTTTTCTAGGTTCATCGATATTGAATCAAGCGAACGCACTTCTAACACTTGTTCTACTTTTGGAAGGCCCTGCGTTATATCACCAGATCTCGATTTTTCATATATAAATGTAACTAATGTATCCCCTTCGTAAAGGATTTCTCCATAATGCCCATGAACAGTTGCTCCAGGAGTAGCCAAATAAGGCTTAGCTGATCGTATTACTACAGAGTTAACTTGAACAATTAAAACTTGACCAGATTTTAGGTGTGGTCCGTTTTTGGTTATACATACATTTTCACAAAGAAACTGCCCAAGACTTATTATCGGGGACATTTCCTCACAATAATTATGATGGAGAAAATACCAATTCAAATTAAAAGGATTCAAAATGATCTTACTGTCTGTATCAGGATTAGAAATTTCCCCGTTTTCATCCATTAAATAATATTTAAGTACTTGACAAGGCTGTTTTAAATTGTCAAGTTTCAAATATTTAGTTGCCGAGAGATGGTTATGAGTTATTAAAGTTATTAAATAGTAAAATGAATAAAAATTCTCAATTTGAAGGACTGTTCCTAAGGGTCCCAACGAATTCCTAATTGGGGTTAGAGAACCCTTTTGAATTGGAATTGATTGTTTTATCACATTGTGATATTTTACATCGGTCAATGGACCCATTCTAAAATAATTAGATGATGACAAAATTATCAAAGATTGGCATTCCTTATTTCTATTCAACAACGGACGAAAAGTTCCTTGATTTTGGCTAAGTGATTGTTCAACCCCTGCCTTGCCAAAAACGGAATAAAACGGATTGCTATTGGTGCGAACGGAACCATTATCAGAGATCAATCCTGAACCTGACGGATGATTCCTTTTTCTGATATACGAAATTTGGGATTTCACTAAGTTGAGTCTTAAGAAATCGCGAATCAGACCATTTGTACGTACTTCAACAAAGGAAGCACAAACCTCTTCGACGGAAGAACTTTTTTTGTCTTGGTCCCAATTCAACACTAAACACGTCCGAACTAATTGAATACTTGTATCAGGAATTCCCCGAGCAGCTTTGCCCTTCCCATAAAGGACATAATTGACAACTCGAAATTGCATATTATCCTTTTCCCGCAGCGGATCCTGGGGGAAGAGTGTTGCTAAATTTATACCGTCCGCTATTTCATATGTGACTACGGGTCGAACCAAAACAAAATACTTTTTCTTGGTAGGTGTGATCCGTTGAACATAGATCCATTTTTTCAAATTTTTTGATTCCGTAGTGGCTTCCTTAAGTTTTTTTTTTTTCCTTTCTGGCGGTATCAAGATGCCACTGTGTCGAGATATCTTATCTATATCTCCGGGAAAATGGATATCTCCCGAAAATATTTTTAGTTCAATCCCCCCTTTTTTTCTCTCCATTCGGACCAATCCGCCCACTCGGCTTCTTATATTTAAAGTGATTCGTGTATCTACTCCAATGATACTATTATTCCGTACCATTAGATAAGAAGATTCGGGAAAAATATGCACTTCCTCGGGAATGAAAAAAAGGCGATCTATTTTAATTTGGTATTTTGGCTTAATTTTTTTGAGTCCTCGATACTCAATCAAGTCCTCTTTTTTGACGATTGAGTGCGCCCCCAGAGTCCCATATTTAGTAATTCCGGAACTCTTTCTTCTGTATCGAGGATCGTCGAAATAAGCAAGAATACTATTTCTACGGAAAATACCCCCTATGGGTATTTCAATCGAGATTCCTGAATGGGGCATTAGCTCTTTCTCTTGTTCTTGAATCGAGTGGAATGGAATAAGAAATCGATTTCTTTGCCTTTTTGCCAATAAATTCGAATTCGCGCGGAGAATTGCAGGATGTATGAGATTACAATGACCAGTACCTATGATTCTAGTAAATCCCGAATAATCAGACATCTCAAGAATTCCACCTTCTTTTTTAGCAGAAAAAACAGAACTAAATAATTTGTGTCTCGCTTGATCATTATTCACCGAGAGCGAGAGGCTAGAAATCTCTCTTCGTTCGACAGAAAGAGAATGAATATTCATTTGATCTTGATCCTTGTAGAGTGAAAAAGAAACTACACTAGATCTGCATGAACCCCCCGATAATATCCATAAATGACTTGTTTTTGGCAAGAGGTGTACATTACTATATGTAAATTCGGGTGCATGGTACACATCAGTACTCCAATGCATTTCTCCCTCTGAATCAGAATAGATATGTTTTCGAACCCTCTCTTTAAAATTCAAAGTGTATGCTCCCGCCTGAATCTCAGCAATCACTTGTTCTGATTCGACATATTGATCATTTTGAACTAAAAGAAAACTTTTTGGTGGAATAGTCACATTATGCATAATATCTTCACTCTCAATAATTAAATCCAAATCTATCGAACATAGAAAAGCAGGATGCCCGTGACGTGTACGCGTGGGATGAACCAAATCCTCGTTGAATTTTATTTTACCATTAGAAGGGGCTCGTACATGTTCTGCAGTGCCCCCTGTAAATACGCCACCGGTATGAAAAGTTCTTAATGTTAGTTGAGTCCCCGGTTCCCCAATAGATTGACCCGAAATAATACCTACGGCTTCCCCCAATTCAACCAGGTCACCATGAGTCGGACTCCGACCATAGCATAATCGACAGATCCAAGATGTACTCCTACAAGTAAAGGGGGTTCGAATAGATATTGCTTGTGTTCGAAAGGTTATGAGTCGATTGACAAGCCCAATCCCAATATCTTGATTTCTAATGGCGATGCATCGCGGACCCATATATATATCGTCTGCTAATACACGACCAATTAATGTTTGGCTAAAAACCCTTTCCGACAGCATCCTATTTTGATTTTGAGGACTCACAGAAATTTCTCGGATGGTGCCACAATCTGTTCTACGTACAACAATGTGTTGAACTACTTCAACAAGTCTGCGCGTAAGATATCCAGCATCTGATGTTCGTACAGCGGTATCTACAACTCCCTTACGGGCTCCATAGCAAGAAATTATATATTCTGTTAAAGAAAGTCCTTCGCGTAAATTGCTTTGAATGGGTAAATCAATCATTTGACCTTGGGGATCAGACATTAATCCTCTCATACCCACCAATTGGTGTACTTGAGATGCATTTCCTCTAGCTCCCGAAAAAGACATTATATGGACTGGATTAAAGGGATCAGTCATCCTAAAATTAGGATTCATTTCTTGTCGCAAATATTCACTTGTAGCATACCATATCTCAATGGATTGACGTAGTTTTTCTATCGCGTGTACATTCCCATAATGGTGGTGTTTTTCCAAAATAAAACTTTGTTGTTCAGCATCTTGGACTAGCCATCGCTTAGAAGGTATCGTTAAAAGATCATCAATGCCTAATGAAATAGATGTAGCAGTGGCTTGCTGGAAACCCAGGGTCTTTACTTGATCCAGGATGTGTGATGTATATGCCATTCCGAAGTGATCTATTAACCTGCTAATAAGTCGTTTAATGGCAGTTCCATCTATCGTTTTATTGTGAAAGACCAGACTCGCCCGTTCTGCCATAAGTACCTCCGTATTCCGCTGAGTAGGATTCGACAATAGATTTGAGTCAATGATAGGAAAACTTCCTTTTCTCGATCTTGATTCACGTAGAAAGGTCAGCAATGGTGGTCATACTTGAACCGGAAAGGCCCAAGGTGTCATAGAATTACTTAGTTTAGACACCATATGATTAGGTACCATATGAGCAGGCCAGACAAAACCCTTGTATAGCTTCTTCGATTTCTCGATAAAAAGAAATATGGCCAACGGTGGTTCGAATGTATATAGAAAGAATTTCTTTTTTTACACTTCGTACTATTAGATAATGTCCATAAATCTCATGATAGGTACCCAAAGATTCATAGTGAACTTCGATGGGAGCTTCCCTTGAAGCAATAACGCGTTGATCTAATCGCCACCGGAGCCACAAAGGACTATCTAAATTGATTCTTTTCTGCCGATAAGCCCCAATTGCATCATAGGAATTACAAAAAAAGGGTTCTTTCGTATACTTATACTTATAGCTCTTATCGTCAATTCTTTCATCTTGATAATTTCTTCGATTACATGG